ATTTCGATATCAAACTATTCATTCAGAAGACCCAGTCAAAAAAATTGTAAAATGGTTCTTCAATGTAGTTATAACTAAATCCAATGATCAAAGAAGTAGAAAAAGATCTATTGAAATAAAGGAAATAAGTAAAAAGGTCCCTCGATGGTCATACATACTACTCGATGATTTGCAACTAGATGAAGCCGAAAACCACGAGGACAAGGTAGAAACGGATTCTCAAATTCGTTTAAGAAAATACAAGTTTCTGGTGATTTTTGATGATAGCGAAGATCTTAATGAGCCTGATCCATTAGGCGAAATGATTTGGATACGTTATTTACCATATTCGGATTTTCGTCGAAGTATAATAAAAGGTTCTATGCGTGCCCAAAGGCGTAAAATGGTTATTTACCAACTCTATCAACCAAAGCCACATTCCCCTCTTTTTGTGGACAGAATAGACAGACGCCTTTTGGCTTTGTTTGGCAAAATGGGCAGACCCCTTTTTTATCTTTTGGCCATACTAGACAGACGCCTTTTGGCTTCTGATATTCGCCTTTTGTCTTTTGATATTTTCGGACGGATGAAAGAAATTTTTCAAAATTTGATGGGTAAAAAAAGCAAAGAATTACAAATCTCTGATTATACAAAAGAAAGAAAAAAAGTTGAAAAATACCAAGACGCAGAAAGACTACGACTAGAAATAGCAGAAACTTGGGATAACATTTCATATGCTCAAGCAGTAAGAGGTTTTTTCTTAGTAGGCCAATCAATTTTTCGAAAATATATTCGATTACCTTCATTAATAATAGCTAAGAATATTGCGCGTATTTTATTATTTCAAGTTCCCGAATGGTCCGAAGACTTCAAGGATTGGAATCGAGAAATACATATTAAATGCACTTATAATGGTGTTGAATTATCCGAGAAAGAATTTCCAAAAAACTGGTTAACAGACGGTATGCAGATAAAAATCTTATTTCCTTTTTACCTGAAACCTTGGCACCGATCTAAGTTAAAACCCTCGAAAACACAGAAAGCGCAAAAAAATGATTTTTGTTTTTTAACAGTTGCTGGACTGGAAACTGACCGTCCTTTCGGTATCCCTCGAAAACGAAAAGGGCCCTCGTTTTTTGGACCTATTTTTAAAGAACTGAAAAAAAAAGTGAAAAAATTATTAAAAAACAAGTCTTTTATAGTTTTTAATGTTTTTAAAGAACGAGCAAAATTTCTTCGAAAGGTATCAAAAGAAATAATCAAAAAATGGAGCATCAAAAACTACGAATTGGGTGAAACTAAAACCGGCGATTCTATAATGAATAATCAGATGATTCGTGAATCACCTATTCAAATTCGATATACAGAATGCACAAATTTTTCACCGACAGAAAAAAAAATGAAAGATCTGACTGAGAGAACAAGCACAATCAACAATAAACTAGAAAGAATTCTAAATGAGAAGAAAAATGGATTTCTAACTCAAGAAAAAAATATTCATTCTAATAAAAAATTAGAATCATTAAAAAGATTTTCTCAAATATTAAAAAGAAGAAATACTCGATTAATCCGTAAATTTTCTTTTTTTATCAAATTTTTCATGGAAAAAATATACATAGATTTTTTTCTATGTATCATTAATATTGCAAGAACCAATGCACAACTTTTTATTGAATCAAGAAAAAAAATTATCGAAAAATCCATTTCCAATAAGAAAGAAACTGAAAAAAGAATTAAGAAAAGAAATCAAAAAAAAATTCACTTTATTTTAACTAAAAAAAATTCCCTTGATAATATTCAAAATACGAATTCAACCACTTTTTCTAACTCCTTCTCGCAAGCATATGTATTTTACAAAATATCGCAAACTCGAGTTATTAACTTCTATAAATTCAAGCCTATCCTTCAATATCATGAAACATCTCTTTTTCTTAAAAATGAAATAAAGGATTTTTTTCGGAAAGAGGGAATATTTCATTCTGGATTGAGACATAAAGACTTTTGGCATTCTGAAAGGAATCAATGGAAAAACTGGTTAAGGGGGCATTATCAATATGATTTATCTCAGATTAGCTGGCTTAAATTAGTACCAGAAAAATGGCGAAATAAAGTCAATCAACACTGTATGACTCAAAAAAACGATTTTAACAAATGGGACTCATATGAAAAAGAAAGATTCATTCATGATGAAAAACAAAATGATTTCGAACCTGATTCATTACTGAATCAAGAATATCAAAAATCATCTAATTTTAAAAAACATCATAGACATGATTTTTTCTCATATAAATCTATTAATTATGAAGAGAAGAAAGACTCATATATTTATAGATCACCATTACAAATAAATAGTAAAGAAGAGATTTTTGATAATTACAAGATAGATAGACGCAAATTTTTTGATATGTCAGGTGGGCTACCTATTTCTAATTATCTAGGAGAAAATGATATTATGGCTGAGGAGAAATTTCCAGATAGAAAATTTTGTAAGATTGATTTTTGCCTTAGAAATAATAAGGTCGAGCTTTATTACTGGCTCAATACCGGCACCAAGAATCAAAAAATTAAGAGAGGTCCTTTTTATTTATCAATTTCTAAAAATCAAAAAATCAACCGATTCAAAAAAAAAAGACCCTTCTTTGATTGGATGGGAATGAATGAAGAAATAGTAAATCGTCTTATATTGAATCCAGAACTAGAACTTTGGTTCTTCCCAGAATTTGTGCCACTATATAATGCATATAAGATTAAACCGGGGATCATACCAATAAAATTACTTCTTTCCAACTTTAATGGAAATGAAAGCATTAATCAAAACATTACTGAAAGGAACCCTTTGATAGAATCAAATGAAAAAAGAATTCTTAGATTCGAGAATGGAAATCAAGAAGAAAAAGATCTTCTAGACCAAGGGGAAGGGGATCCTCTATCAGATGAAAATGGAGGTAGATCAGACAAAAAAAAACGTAGAAAAAAAAAGCCCGACACGAGCCCCGAAGTCATGGAGCTTTATTACTTCCTACAAGGGTATTTGCATTTTCAATTTAGGAGGGAAAGGGTAAATAAAAAAATGATCGATAATATTAAAGTCTATTGTTTCCTGATTAGATTGAGAAATCCAAAGAACGTTGCTATATCCTATCTTAAACGGGGAGCACTGACTGTGGATATTTGGACTATAAATAGGCGCACTCTTAAAGAATTAAGTACAGGCGGGGTATTGATTCTCGAACCGGCTTATCTGTCTATAAAAAACGATGGACAATTGATTCTATATCAAACCATAGGTATTTTTTTGGTTCATAAGAATAAATACCAAAGGAATCCACAATATCTAGAATATGTTGATAAGAATCAAATTGATGAATCCATTTTAAGACATCAAAAAATGACTAAAAATAGAGACAAAAATCATTATGATTTCTTTGTTCCTGAAACTATTTTATCCCCTAAAGGCCGTAGAGAATTGCGAATTCTATATTTTTTAAAAAAAAGCGAGATAAATGATCTACATAGAAATCCAGTATTTTGCAATCAGGTAAAAAACTGTGGTCAAGTTTTAAATAGAGGCAAATATCTCGGTATCGAGAAAAAGAAACTAATTAAAATGAAGTTCTTTCTTTGGCCCAATTATCGACTAGAAGATTTAGCTTGTATGAATCGATATTGGTTTAATACTAATAATGGCAGTCGTTTCAGTATCCTCAGGATACATATGTATCCACCACGGTTGACAATTTGGTAGTTACAAGTCCATTTACATTAATTTTGCCATATATACATATATTATTAGGTAATATGTCGGCTATATGAAAACAAATAGATAGACGCGAGGATTGTCTTACATTCCATCTTGAAAGAGGATACTAATTTAATGACATACATATTCTCAATTAGATCTATAAATGAATGAATAAAATCTTCTTATTTTATTTGTATAGGAATACAAAAAAAAGATAAGAAGATTTTGTTCATTCATTTTTTTTATAAAAAAAGTAGGAAGTTTATAATGAACTTAAGGTCCTTCTGTATATCAAAATGACTAATATTATTATTACTAATCAATAAAATTCACATCAAAAAATTTTAAATTATAAAAGGGGATAAGATTTAGTTTTATGGTAAAAAATTCATTCATCTCAGTTATTTTTCAAGAAAAAAAAGAAGAAAAGCGGGGGTCTGTTGAATTTCAAATAATCTGTTTCACCAATAAGATACGAAGACTTACTTCCCATTTTGAATTGCACAGAAAAGACTATTCATCTCAGAGAGGTCTACGAAAAATTCTGGGAAAACGTCAACGGCTGCTGTCTTACTTATCAAAGAAAAATCGAGTACGCTATAAAGAATTAATTAGTGAGTTGGATATTCGGGAGTCAAAAAATCATTAATTTGAAAATTTTGACTTAGTTTTTTCATTTATTGGATCTTGAGAATTTTGATAAACTTCTTTTCGTTTTCAGCAATTCATGTAAGAATGAATCGAGGAAAAACTTATGAATAGACCAGCTACAGAAACAGACTTTATGATAGTCAATATGGGACCTCACCACCCATCAATGCACGGTGTTCTTCGTCTCATCGTTACCCTAGACGGTGAAAATGTTGTTGACTGCGAACCAATATTAGGTTATTTACACAGAGGAATGGAAAAAATTGCGGAAAACCGAACAATTATACAATTTTTACCTTATGTAACACGTTGGGATTATTTAGCTACTATGTTCACAGAAGCAATAACCGTAAATGGACCAGAACAATTGGGAAATATTCAAGTGCCTAAAAGAGCGAGCTATATCAGAGTCATTATGTTGGAGTTAAGTCGTCTAGCTTCTCATCTGTTATGGCTTGGACCTTTTATGGCGGATATTGGCGCACAGACCCCTTTTTTCTATATTTTCCGAGAAAGAGAATTAGTATATGATCTATTCGAAGCTGCGACCGGGATGAGAATGATGCATAATTATTTTCGTATCGGAGGAATAGCAGCCGATCTGCCTTATGGCTGGATAGATAAATGTTTGGATTTCTGCGATTATTTTTTAACAGGAGTTGTTGAATATCAAAAGCTTATTACGCGAAATCCCATTTTTTTAGAACGAGTTGAAGGAGTAGGCATTATTAGTGGAGAAGAAGCAATAAATTGGGGTTTATCCGGACCGATGCTACGAGCATCTGGAATACAATGGGATCTTCGTAAAGTTGATCATTATGAGTGTTACGACGAATTTGATTGGGAAATCCAGTGGCAAAAAGAAGGAGACTCATTAGCTCGTTATTTAGTCCGAATCAGTGAAATGACGGAATCCATAAAAATAATTCAACAGGCCCTGGAAGGAATTCCAGGGGGTCCCTATGAGAATTTAGAAATCCGATGCTTTGATAGAGAAAGGGATCCAGAATGGAATGATTTTGAATATCGATTCATTAGTAAAAAACCTTCTCCCACATTTGAATTGCCGAAGCAAGAACTTTATGTGAGAGTTGAAGCCCCAAAGGGAGAATTGGGAATTTTTCTAATAGGGGACAAAAGTTGTTTTCCTTGGAGATGGAAAATTCGCCCGCCGGGTTTTATCAATTTGCAAATTCTTCCTCAGTTAGTTAAAGGAATGAAATTGGCTGATATTATGACGATACTAGGTAGCATAGATATCATTATGGGAGAAGTTGATCGTTGAAATGAGAGTTTATACAACAGAAATAGAAGTACAAGATATTCATTCTTTTTCCAGATTGGAATTTTTCAAAGAGGTCTATGGAATCGTATGGATCTTTGTCCCTATTTTGACTCTTGTATTGGGGATCACAATAGGCGTACTGGTAATTGTATGGTTAGAAAGAAAGATATCCGCAGGAATACAACAACGTATTGGGCCTGAATACGCCGGTCCTTTGGGAATTCTTCAAGCTTTAGCAGATGGGACAAAACTGCTTTTCAAAGAGAATCTTTTTCCAGCTAGAGGAAATACCCGTTTATTCAGTATTGGACCATCTATAGCAGTCATATCAATTTTACTAAGTTTTTTAGTAATTCCTTTTAGCTATCAACTTGTTTTAGCTGATCTCAATATCGGTATTTTTTTATGGATTGCCATTTCAAGTATTGCCCCTGTTGGCCTTCTTATGTCAGGATACGGATCAAATAATAAATATTCCTTTTTAGGTGGTTTACGAGCTGCTGCTCAATCGATTAGTTATGAAATACCATTAACTTTATGTGTTTTATCAATATCTCTACGTGCGATTCGTTGAAATACAAACTTTTCTTTCTTTTCCCTATTCATTCTTTTCTTTCGCTCTAGAAAACAAGTTGAACGAATTGAATAGATATTATTTATTATCCTTTTGGTTGATAAAGTAAATTAGATAGTTATATATGAGTGAAAGAAAGCAGCTTATCAATTTGCAGTAAAAAAAATAGAGTCTCATTTCCTATGTACAAGACAAGAGTTAAGTGGAAATAAACATAAGCGGAAGAGGTCCTTTACCCCAAGACTGGTTTTTTAGACAACCCAACTTGAAGCGGGCTCAAAATCAAAAGATCAACCGTATGGCCTTTTCACTATCCTTTGTATGAATTACCTACCATACATGTATTATCAAACGAAACGGGCGATTGAACAAAAAAATGAGTGGATGATTAGGAACACAAAAATGCACAAAGGATTGGTAATGGAGATTATGGAAATTTTCTAAAAAGATATTTCTGCATAACATAACAAGAATACTAATTGGGGCTTTAAATTGGTAGAAATGATAAGGCAGTACTTCCCGCGATTCCGATCCAGAGTATGCTCCTATCCACCCATTAAAGCAATGACTATCAGGAACGAAATAATCCTTTATTTTTTATTTTAGTTTTAGCCCCCTTCTCTTATATCGGTTTTATAAGAAAGAAGAATAGGAACGAAAAACAAACAAGAGAAAAAGAAATCTTTTTTATTCCGTCTTTTTCATATATTTAGCATAGATTTAGAGAGATATAATTTGTCTCATGATTCATTAGCTAATGGAGCGTCTAATTCCTTTTCGTAATCGAAAATGATGGGTTGAAATAAACTATTTATTGATATTTCTGCAAGGAGTTTTTTATTTAAAGATTAAGTTATTACTCAACAAAGTCAAATTATTAACGGGTGAGATCAATTCGGAAGCGCCTTTATTTATTATTATTTTAGAGTATAGCAGACGGAATTCCATTGGTATAATTTTGGACCCTCAAATAGATTTTGACTCTTTCTATTCTACAACCATAGCAAGCTAAATAGTAAATAATACTGATCTGGTCCTTAGATTTCTTTTTGACCCACGAGGAGCCGTATGAGGCGAAAACCTCATGTACGGTTCTGGAATAGCGGTGGGAACAGTGATGTTATCACCGACTATGATTATCTAACAGTTCAAGTACAGTTGATATAGTTGAGGCGCAGTCAAAATATGGTTTTTGGGGATGGAATTTGTGGCGTCAGCCTATAGGATTTATCGTTTTTCTAATTTCTGCCCTAGCCGAATGCGAGAGATTACCCTTTGATTTACCAGAAGCGGAGGAAGAATTAGTAGCAGGTTATCAAACCGAATATTCGGGTATGAAATTTGGTTTATTTTATGTTGCTTCCTATCTAAATCTATTACTTTCTTCGTTATTTGTAACGGTTCTTTACTTGGGTGGTTGGAATATTTCCATTCCATACATATTTGTTCCTGAGCTATTTGAAATAAATAAAGTGGATGAAATTTTTGGAACTACAATTGGTATCTTTATTACATTAGCTAAAACTTATTTGTTCTTGTTTATTTCTATCACAACAAGATGGACTTTACCTAGGTTAAGAATGGACCAACTTTTAAATCTTGGATGGAAATTTCTTTTACCAATTTCTCTCGGTAATCTATTATTAACAACCTCTTTTCAACTTTTTTCACTGTAAATAACAAACGAATATAATAGACTTGGTTCAAGTTCAAACAAGAGAAAGAAACGAAGATAAAACTATTCATATAGATTCCTGATATGTTCCCTATGGTAACTGGGTTCATGAATTATGGTCAACAAACAGTACGAGCAGCAAGGTACATTGGTCAAAGTTTCATGATTACCTTATCCCACGCAAATCGTTTGCCTGTAACTATTCAATATCCTTATGAAAAATTAATCACATTGGAGCGTTTCCGCGGCCGAATCCATTTCGAATTTGATAAATGTATTGCTTGTGAAGTATGTGTTCGTGTATGTCCTATAGATCTGCCTGTTGTTGATTGGAAATTTGAAACTGATATTCGAAAAAAACGATTACTTAATTACAGTATTGATTTCGGAATTTGTATATTTTGTGGTAACTGTGTTGAGTATTGTCCAACAAATTGTTTATCGATGACTGAAGAATATGAACTTTCTACTTACGACCGTCACGAGTTGAATTATAATCAAATTGCTTTGGGCCGTTTACCAATATCAGTAATTGATGATTATACAATTCGAACAATTTGGAATTCGCCTCAAAGAAAAACTGAGTAGGTAACCGCCCTATTCTATTAAATAAAGAGAAATTACCAATTCTTAAGGTTCAGTTTTGGTTTCAATTAAAAGAATGAGATAAGGTCTTTCTCTTTGTTTGGCCAATAATGAAAAATTCAACTAGAAATTCATTGGTTGATGAGAATTTCGACTTTTTTATTAAAAATCTATCAATAGAGTCGTAATTATTAGGAACCTATCATAAAATGAAAATCAAAAAAACCTTTCTTTTTTTCCCGGTCGGGTCAATAAGATCATGAAAAGCATTTCAATTTATCTCCTATTTTACATATAATGGATTTGCCTGGACCAATACACGATTTTCTTATAGTTTTACTGGGATCGGGTCTTATATTAGGGGGACTGGGAGTAGTATTACTTACCAATCCAATTTATTCTGCCTTTTCGTTGGGATTGGTTCTTGTTTGTATATCCTTATTCTATATTCTTTCAAATTCTCATTTTGTAGCCGCTGCCCAGCTCCTTATTTATGTAGGAGCCATAAATGTTTTAATCATATTTGCTGTCATGTTCATGAATGGTTCAGAATATTACAAGGATTTGAATCTGTCGATCGTTGGGGATGGGGTTACTTCACTGGTTTGTACAAGTATTCTTCTTTCGCTAATTACTACCATTTTCGATACGTCATGGTACGGGATTATTTGGACTACAAGATCAAACCAACTTATAGAACAAGATTTGATAAGTAATAGTCAACAAATTGGAATTCATTTATCAACAGATTTTTTTCTTCCATTTGAACTGATTTCAATAATTCTTTTAGTTGGTTTGATAGGCGCAATTGCTGTGGCTCGTCAGTAATAAATCATTATAACTAGCAACAGCAAACAATCAAAATTTCACTTTCTTCTATGTTATCCCACCTATTTCACAAAAATTCTATTTGAATACTGTTCATGTCTAAAAGGGAGATTCTTTTATTTGATCTATTTTCAATACATTCTTTTGTTCCGTACTTGTTCTATTCTAGTCAATCTCGAATCTGTTGAATTATTGTTCATATTGAAATGAACCGACATTGATAAGGAGTTGGTCAATGATGCTCGAACATGTACTTGTTTTGAGTGCCTATTTATTTTCTATCGGTATTTATGGATTAATCACGAGTCGAAACATGGTTAGGGCTCTTATGTGTCTTGAACTTATATTGAATGCAGTTAATATCAATTTTGTAACATTTTCTGATTTTTTTGATAGTCGCCAGTTAAAGGGAGATATTTTCTCAATTTTTGTTATAGCTATTGCAGCCGCTGAAGCAGCTATTGGATTGGCTATTGTTTCGTCAATTTATCGTAACAGAAAATCAACGCGTATCAATCAATCGACTTTATTGAATAAGTAGGAATAATAATCAAAATTAGAATATCCACCACTTTGAATTAGCATGTAGAATATGGTAGAATCTAGATTCTATTTATGAAAACGTAAGAAATCAAAGTATCTTAGCCACTTCTCATGAGCTGATCCAGAAGTAAATTGATTAGAAAATTTCTGGTAAATCGTTGATTCATCTGGCGTTTAAATATATGATTCATTTACAAGTTTACTAGATCGAAATTTGATAACGTTCAAAAATTCATAGATCCCATGTCACATTCAGTAAAAATTTATGATACATGCATAGGGTGTACCCAATGTGTCCGAGCGTGCCCCACCGATGTGTTAGAAATGATACCTTGGGATGGATGCAAAGCTAAACAAATTGCTTCCGCCCCAAGAACAGAAGATTGTGTTGGTTGTAAGAGATGTGAATCTGCCTGTCCAACGGATTTCTTGAGTGTTCGAGTTTATTTATGGCATGAAACAACTCGAAGTATGGGTCTAGCTTATTGATATGTTCCGTAAAACCCACTTGAATACATTTTGAATACATTTTCTTTTTTTACTGAAAAAACCCGTACTCGAAAAAAAAATCATAAAGATTCTATTTTCGAGCGCGGGTTTTTCTGGTCCAAGTGTATCTTGTCTTTACCACGAATTCTTTTCCTTGGTTAACAATAATTGTAGTTTTGCCAATATCTGCGGGCTCTTTAATTTTCTTTCTTCCTCATAGAGGAAATAAGCTAATTAGGTGGTATACCATTTCTATATCCACCTTAGAACTACTTCTAATGACCTATGTATTTTGTTATCATTTCCAATTGGACGATCCATTAATCCAGCTGGCGGAAGATTATAAATGGATCAATTTTTTTGATTTTTACTGGAGATTGGGAATAGATGGACTTTCTATAGGACCTATTTTACTGACAGGATTTATAACAACTTTAGCTACTTTAGCGGCTTGGCCAGTTACTCGGGATTCCCGACTATTCCATTTCCTGATGTTAGCAATGTACAGTGGTCAAATAGGATCATTTTCTTCTCGAGACCTTTTACTTTTTTTCATCATGTGGGAGTTAGAATTAATTCCTGTTTATCTACTTCTATCTATGTGGGGGGGAAAGAAACGCCTGTATTCAGCTACAAAGTTTATTTTGTACACTGCGGGAGGTTCCATTTTTCTATTAGTAGGGGTTTTGGGTATCGGTTTATATGGTTCTAATGACCCAACATTCAATTTTGAAACATTAGCTAATCAATCGTATCCTCTCGCACTGGAAATAATATTCTATATTGGATTTCTTATTGCTTTTGCTGTCAAATCACCGATTATACCCTTACATACATGGTTACCAGACACCCATGGGGAGGCACATTATAGTACTTGTATGCTTCTAGCCGGAATCTTATTAAAAATGGGAGCATATGGATTAGTTCGGATCAATATGGAATTATTACCCCATGCTCATTCTATATTTTCTCCCTGGTTGATGATAGTAGGCACAATGCAAATAATTTATGCAGCTTCAACATCTCTTGGTCAACGTAATTTAAAAAAAAGAATAGCCAATTCCTCTGTATCTCATATGGGTTTCATAATTATAGGAATTGGCTCTATAACCGATACGGGACTCAACGGAGCCTTTTTACAAATAATATCTCATGGATTTATTGGCGCTGCACTTTTTTTCTTGGCAGGAACGAGTTATGATAGAATACGTCTTGTTTATCTCGACGAAATGGGCGGAATGGCTCTTCCAATTCCAAAAATGTTTACGATGTTCAGTATCTTATCGATGGCTTCTCTTGCATTACCGGGCATGAGTGGTTTTGTTGCAGAATTGATAGTCTTTTTTGGAATAATTAGTAGTCAAAAATCTTTTTTAATGCCAAAAATATTCATTCTTTTTGTAATGGCAAGTGGAATGATATTAACTCCTATTTATTTATTATCTATGTCATGTCAAATGTTCTACGGATACAAGCTATTTAATGCTCCAAACTCCTATTTTTTTGATTCTGGACCAAGAGAGTTATTTGTTTCGATCTCTATCTTTCTACCCGTAATAGGTATTGGTATTTATCCGGATTTCGTTTTCTCACTATCGGGTGAGAAAGTCGAAGCTATTCTAGCTAATTATTTTTATAGATAGGTTTTATGAAAAAAGAAATTCTAGTATCTTTAAAATGATTTTGCAAACGATTTTTCAAATCATTTGCAAAATCAAAAGGATTCCCTTTACAATCCAAAAAAGAAATTCTATTCTAGTATTTTTCTTTTTTTTCTAATGATTTTCAAGATTCCCCTTAGAATCAAAAAAAGAAATTCTAGTATTTTTTTGAAAACCATTTGAAAAGTAAGGGGTGAAAAAAAATCATTTTTTTTCTTAGGGTCATATTCAGCTTGAATAATGGAATAAAATAAGGCGAAAGGCCTCTGTGAGAACCTTTTGAATCACTCCGCTACTTGTACTTGATTCAAAAGATTCTTTTCTTAGCGGTTAAAATGAAGTTTTCTTATGTTATGTATATAGCATGCTGTCCTATGTTTGTATTTGTTATGCTTTTTCATTCAATTTCTTATGTTATGTATTTTTTCATTCAATTCGATGTTAATCGAAATGAACCATAGCTATGTAAACCTATTCCTAATAGATTGACCCCAAAATAGCATATCCAAATTATAAGAAAGCCCGCGGAAGCCACAATTGCAGAATTTACACCTTCCAAATTTTGATTTGTTCGGGTATGTAAATAAATCGCGAATATGGTCCAAGTAATAAATGCCCAAGTTTCCTTGGGATCCCAATTCCAATATGATCCCCATGCCTCATTAGCCCATACTGCTCCCGAAAGAATCCCTATGGTTAAAAAGAGAAACCCGAGACTAATAATACGATAACTCCAATAATCCAATTGTTGAACCAATTGATACCTGTAATAATTTCGAGAATAAATAAAATAAGTGTTTAGTAAAACATTCTTTCTCTCATTCAGGTATTTAATTTCCCCAAAGGAAAATGCCGTATTTAATAAAATATTGCTTTTGCTAAAAATCTTTATGACTTTTCGAAATGTAATGACTAGAAGGGCTACTGATAATAATGATCCACATAAAAGAGCTGCATAGCTGAATACCATCATACTTACGTGCATCATTAACCACTGGGATTGGAGAGCAGGTACTAATAGTGCGGATTGATGCATTTTGGTTAAAAGACCCGAAGTAACAAAGCCTTGGGTAAAAATAGCACTTGATGCGGTTATTGCACTTAAAGCATTTTTATGCTTTTTAAAATGAAAATAGGAAACCATATGAATAACGGAGAAACTCCATGAAAGAAAGATTAATGATTCATATAAATTACTTAAAGGAAAATTCCCCGAATAAATCCAACGAGTGACTAATAATCCTGTTATACAGAAAAGGGTAGCTATCATACCCCTTTCTGATGAATCATATAGTCCTACAACTTCATCGACTAATAAAGTTAAAAAATGAATTGTAATTACAATTGAAACGACCGAAAAGGATATATGAGTTAATATATGTTCTAAAATTGAAAAAATCATAAAATAAAGATTATGAAAAAAGGAGAAGGTTTCTCGATTATTATTATATGAAATGGAAATTTGGAATTTTTTATTTATTATAGTACTTATATTATACCTTTTTTATAAGACGCTATGCCACTACTCGGACTCGAACCGAGATGCTCTAGCACTGCTTCCTAAGAATAGCGTGTCTACCGATTTTATAAGACGCTATGCCGCTACTCGGACTCGAACCGAGATGCTCTAGCACTGCTTCCTAAGAGCAGCGTGTCTACCAATTTCACCATAGCGGCTTGCTCAAAATAATAATAACTCATGTTTTATTCATATTCAACCGTCGAGATTGAATGAAGGGGTCAATCCAATGCAATATTGATTTTGTAGGATTCAAATTGATGAATAAAAACTCGTTTAATTTCATTTCAATAGAAGTTGGAGGGTTAAAAAAAGAATCTTTATTATCCTTTTATTTTATTTAATTAATAATTTCTAGTTTCTAAAGTAAAGTAACAAGAACGGAAGTTTTGTAGTTCCTGTTTTACTAAAATCGAACTTTTTCGTTCTAACTAAACTAAATAGTTGTGACTTCCATTCATGAATAGAGCTCAAAACAAAATGTTCTTTATCATTTCCATTTGTTAATAATTCATTTTATTTACATATAATATGATTTTGATGAATGAATCACTGAATAAAAAAGATGGTTTTGAGTCTCACAATTTAAACATGGCATCTACAGATTTCAAAGGATTTCAAAAAATTTATGTAATTTGCATAGCTTTGGATTGTCGTAAACATGTCTAATGTAAAAAAGTTTTGATTCCTATCATAATAGGGCCATCCTTTAAAAAATGATTTCTAATTTAGAATTCGAAAAAAATGACTTGCTTCATCTTCCCATACAAACATAGGATTTTTTTATCACTTTAAATTAAATTGAGGCATTATTTGTGTATCCACTAAATAGGAAAAGGTCTCTTTCCCAATTGGGTTTATGGGAAGGATATAGAGTAATTCAGAGTAATACTACTTCAGATTCAGAAAGTTACAAAATGAAAATTTCATCAATTAGTTTCAAGAACCCATTGATTTTGACTAAACTAAGGATCTTATATATATATATATCTTCTGCTATAATAATAATAAATACTATATAGATAATAAATACGATATAGAAAATATAGAAAATCGAAATAAAACACTAACAAGTTATTATAACACACAAATAGGCAAATTAATAATATATAATACACAAATAGGAATAGGCGATGGGGAAATAAGAATCCCCCACCCCGAAAAAACAAGAAAAGATGAACTCAACTAATTATTCTTAAATATTAAAACAAAAAGTAGTAAATTACTAAAAATAAAAAAATCAAGACATAAAATAAATAGAATAAGAGATAAGACGAAATGCGACTTCCCCCTATCGATTTTATACTTTCTCCTACTAAAAAACTAGTAATGCCTAACCCATTTATAATTCCATCAATTGCTTGCCTATCAAAAAAATGAGTTAGTTCAGATAATCCTCTTATACCTTTTCTTAAGGACATGGCATAAAAAGTATCTAAATAAGCACGATTATATGACCAATCATATAAAAAATTGATTATTTTGTCCAAAATTCTTCTATTAGGTCCCCTTTTCACAAATGAATTAAATAAGTTCAAATTTTGTAAAGATGAATAAAAAGGCTTATATAAAAGAGATGCTGTAAATATTCCAAAAAAAGCTATACTAACTGAAAAAGTTGCACTTGTGAAAAATTTATACCAATCCGCGGAATCTTTCGAATTTTGATGTAAAAGATTAATAGATGGAGTTAACAATTTAGATAATATATCTAAATGAATTTCTTGTTGATTGAAAGGAATTCCTATAACTCCAACAAAGAGAGTAAATAAAACCAATACAAAGATAGGAAATAGCATAGTATTATCCGATTCATGCGGATAAGAAAAAGACTTTTTAGCCTGAAAATTAGTAATAGTAAGAAGAGCCCCGTTTTTTACCTTACTCCCCATTCTATATGGCTTCTTCCAAAACAAAGAGGTCTGTTGGTTATTGTTGGTTGTTAATAAATAGAATAAAGGAAAATTGATGTTAATCATTTTTTCCTCCTCTTTACCCCATAATTTTATTGAATAAAATGAGCTACTTTTTTTTCCACTGTAATTTTGAAAATAAATACTCAAATGTCCCTCAAAAGTAAGTAAATAGATTCGAAACATATAAAATGCTGTTAATCCAGCTGTGGACCAAGCTATTAATGCAAAAAGTGACGAATACACCCAACTATCATTCATAATTTCATCTTTTGACCAAAAACAGGCAAGGGGGGGAATACCACAAAGAGAAAGCGTTCCCATTAAAAAAGCAGTTTTTGTAATTGGCACATGCTTTCTTAAACCGCCCATAAAAGCAAGATTCTGACTTTTATATGGAGAATATCCAACAATAGCTTCCATTGAATGAATAATGGATCCAGATCCTAAAAACAACAATGCTTTCGAATAAGCATGAGTAATCAAATGAAATAAAGCGGCTCGATAAGATCCCATGCCCAAAGCCAACATCATATAACCCAATTGAGACATTGTAGAATAGGCTAAACCTCTCTTAATATCTTTTTGAGCAAGAGCTAAAGTCGCCCCTAAAAACACTGTTACTATACCTATTAAAGATATTAGATTCATTATGGAAGGTATGAATATAAAAAGAGGAAGAAGGCGGGCTACAAGAAAAATTCCTGCCGCTACCATAGTAGCAGCATGTATAAGAGCCGAAATAGGGGTAGGCCCCTCCATAGCATCAGGTAACCATATATGAAGGGGGAATTGCGCGGATTTAGCAACTGCGCCACAAAATAAAAGAAAGGAACATAAAGTAAGAAATAAGAAATGACTCTGATTATTAGAAATCAAGATCAAGTTATTGAATAGTTCCAACAAATCTTGGAATTCGAAACTGCCTGTTATCCAATAAAGACCCAAGATTCCTAATAATAATCCAAAATCGCCTACACGATTACTTACAAATGCTTTTTGACAAGCATTTGCTGCAAGGGGTCGTGTGAACCAAAAACCTATTAATAGATAAGAACACATTCCAACCAATTCCCAAAAAATATAAATTTGTATGAAATTAGAACTAGTAACTAATCCCAACATTGAAGTATTGAACAAACTCAGATAAGCAAAAAATCTCAAATAGCCTTGATCATGAGACATATAATTGTCACTATAAATAAGAACTAAAATTCCAACAGTAGTGATTAAGATTAACATAATCGAAGTAAGTGAATCAAGAAAGCAGCCCAACTCGAAAGATAAATCATTATTGATGGACCAGGACCAGACATATTGATATGTAGAATTTCTATTTATTTGTTGAAGAGATAGATAGACCGAAAAAATCATAACTATACTTAATAATAAAATACTCGGAAAAGCCCACATACGCCGAAGATTTTTTGTTGCCGTCGGAAAAAGCAAAAGTCCCACTCCTATTAAAATAGGAATTGTAAGTGGAACGAAAGGTACGATCCATGAATATTTATATGTATGCTCCATAAAAACTTTTTTTCTTAATGAATCTTTTCATTTTCTTTCTGATTCACCGGCTCTTATCTATTATTCTTAATAAAGGGAGCAAAAAAAAAAAAAAAAATCAAGATATTGCAAGGTTAAATAGAATTTTCTCTTTTTAATTATTCTCAATCTTTCTCAACTATTTCTAATTAAAAACAAAGTATTCAAATCCTATAAAAAAAAGTGGTCAAAAAATATGACCACTTTACTAGTGAAAAAAAAAATTACTTTGTTTTTCGTTTTTAGTAAGTAAGATTGTTATGAATATATCAATTATTACATATTTGATTATTATATTATGTCTTACAATAATTTTGATACTATATATAGATCAAGAATAAAGAATTACACCACAAAACAAAGTACTTTATTTTGATATGAATCATAGGTTGACACTAGTGACTCAACTCAATAAAATAAAAAAAAAAACTACTTAGTTTCCATTTATACTCATTTTATTAACGAGTTCATTTTCATTTTTTATTGCAGAACTCATTTTATTGATTGTCGTCTATTACAATAAATGAGATTTATGTTTATCTTTTAGAAAAAATTCTTCAAGATTCCTCTTTCCATTTTTTTCCATATAATTAATTAAAATTAAACTCAAAAATTAGTAAAAAAGAAAATCTATTTTGATAGTCTAATCAAAAAATATCTAAAAATATAGAGGAAATCAAATTAAAAAAAATACATAAATACTGAAATAAAGAAAAAAAGGTAGATCATTTTTTAAAATGTCTTTCACATACTACTATAGCACTAAAGAACTTTTTTTTTCTAATGGCAGTTCCAAAAAAGCGTACTTCTAGAGCAAAAAAGCTTATTTGTAAAAATATTTGGAAAAATAAGGCCTATTGGGCAGCGTTAAAAGCTTTTTCATTCGCAAAGTCTGTTTCTATGGGGAATTCAAAAAGTTTTTCTTTCTACGGGGAGGGGGATTCAAAAGGTTTTCTTTCTACGGAAAAAAATAACAAAACATTGGAATAATCTGAGTCAGCTTTACTCAAAAATTTAGTGAATTACTTGATGTTTTTGACTAATGATTTTGGCTACTGATTTTTAATCAAATCTAATTCTAATAAAAAAAAATTCTAATAAATATGAGAATAATAATATAGTAATTTACTACTTTTTGTTTTAATATTTAAGAATAATTAGTTGAGTTCATCTTTTCTTGTTTTTTCGGGGTGGGGGATTCTTATTTCCCCATCGCCTATTCCTATTTGTGTATTATATATTATTAATTTGCCTATTTGTGTGTTATAATAACTTGTTAGTGTTTTATTTCGATTTTCTATATTTTCTATATCGTATTTATTATCTATATAGTATTTATTATTATTATAGCAGAAGATATATATATATATAAGATCCTTAGTTTAGTCAAAATCAATGGGTTCTTGAAACTAATTGATGAAATTTTCATTTTGTAACTTTCTGAATCTGAAGTAGTATTACTCTGAATTACTCTATATCCTTCCCATAAACCCAATTGGGAAAGAGACCTTTTCCTATTTAGTGGATACACAAATAATGCCTCAATTTAATTTAAAGTGATAAAAAAATCCTATGTTTGTATGGGAAGATGAAGCAAGTCATTTTTTTCGAATTCTAAATTAGAAATCATTTTTTAAAGGATGGCCCTATTATGATAGGAATCAAAACTTTTTTACATTAGACATGTTTACGACAATCCAAAGCTATGCAAATTACATAAATTTTTTGAAATCCTTTGAAATCTGTAGATGCCATGTTTAAATTGTGAGACTCAAAACCATCTTTTTTATTCAGTGATTCATTCATCAAAATCATATTATATGTAAATAAAATGAATTATTAACAAATGGAAATGATAAAGAACATTTTGTTTTGAGCTCTATTCATGAATGGAAGTCACAACTATTTAGTTTAGTTAGAACGAAAAAGTTCGATTTTAGTAAAACAGGAACTACAAAACTTCCGTTCTTGTTACTTTACTTTAGAAACTAGAAATTATTAATTAAATAAAATAAAAGGATAATAAAGATTCTTTTTTTAACCCTCCAACTTCTATTGAAATGAAATTAAACGAGTTTTTATTCATCAATTTGAATCCTACAAAATCAATATTGCATTGGATTGACCCCTTCATTCAATCTCGACGGTTGAATATGAATAAAACATGAGTTATTATTATTTTGAGCAAGCCGCTATGGTGAAATTGGTAGACACGCTGCTCTTAGGAAGCAGTGCTAGAGCATCTCGGTTCGAGTCCGAGTAGCGGCATAGCGTCTTATAAAATCGGTAGACACGCTATTCTTAGGAAGCAGTGCTAGAGCATCTCGGTTCGAGTCCGAGTAGTGGCATAGCGTCTTATAAAAAAGGTATAATATAAGTACTATAATAAATAAAAAATTCCAAATTTCCATTTCATATAATAATAATCGAGAAACCTTCTCCTTTTTTCATAATCTTTATTTTATGATTTTTTCAATTTTAGAACATATATTAACTCATATATCCTTTTCGGTCGTTTCAATTGTAATTACAATTCATTTTTTAACTTTATTAGTCGATGAAGTTGTAGGACTATATGATTCATCAGAAAGGGGTATGATAGCTACCCTTTTCTGTATAACAGGATTATTAGTCACTCGTTGGATTTATTCGGGGAATTTTCCTTTAAGTAATTTATATGAATCATTAATCTTTCTTTCATGGAGTTTCTCCGTTATTCATATGGTTTCCTATTTTCATTTTAAAAAGCATAAAAATGCTTTAAGTGCAATAACCGCATCAAGTGCTATTTTTACCCAAGGCTTTGTTACTTCGGGTCTTTTAACCAAAATGCATCAATCCGCACTATTAGTACCTGCTCTCCAATCCCAGTGGTTAATGATGCACGTAAGTATGATGGTATTCAGCTATGCAGCTCTTTTATGTGGATCATTATTATCAGTAGCCCTTCTAGTCATTACATTTCGAAAAGTCATAAAGATTTTTAGCAAAAGCAATATTTTATTAAATACGGCATTTTCCTTTGGGGAAATTAAATACCTGAATGAGAGAAAGAATGTTTTACTAAACACTTATTTTATTTATTCTCGAAATTATTACAGGTATCAATTGGTTCAACAATTGGATTATTGGAGTTATCGTATTATTAGTCTCGGGTTTCTCTTTTTAACCATAGGGATTCTTTCGGGAGCAGTATGGGCTAATGAGGCATGGGGATCATATTGGAATTGGGATCCCAAGGAAACTTGGGCATTTATTACTTGGACCATATTCGCGATTTATTTACATACCCGAACAAATCAAAATTTGGAAGGTGTAAATTCTGCAATTGTGGCTTCCGCGGGCTTTCTTATAATTTGGATATGCTATTTTGGGGTCAATCTATTAGGAATAGGTTTACATAGCTATGGTTCATTTCGATTAACATCGAATTGAATGAAAAAATACATAACATAAGAAATTGAATGAAAAAGCATAACAAATACAAACATAGGACAGCATGCTATATACATAACATAAGAAAACTTCATTTTAACCGCTAAGAAAAGAATCTTTTGAATCAAGTACAAGTAGCGGAGTGATTCAAAAGGTTCTCACAGAGGCCTTTCGCCTTATTTTATTCCATTATTCAAGCTGAATATGACCCTAAGAAAAAAAATGATTTTTTTTCACCCCTTACTTTTCAAATGGTTTTCAAAAAAATACTAGAATTTCTTTTTTTGATTCTAAGGGGAATCTTGAAAATCATTAGAAAAAAAAGAAAAATACTAGAATAGAATTTCTTTTTTGGATTGTAAAGGGAATCCTTTTGATTTTGCAAATGATTTGAAAAATCGTTTGCAAAATCATTTTAAAGATACTAGAATTTCTTTTTTCATAAAACCTATCTATAAAAATAATTAGCTAGAATAGCTTCGACTTTCTCACCCGATAGTGAGAAAACGAAATCCGGATAAATACCAATACCTATTACGGGTAGAAAGATAGAGATCGAAACAAATAACTCTCTTGGTCCAGAATCAAAAAAATAGGAGTTTGGAGCATTAAATAGCTTGTATCCGTAGAACATTTGACATGACATAGATAATAAATAAATAGGAGTTAATATCATTCCACTTGCCATTACAAAAAGAATGAATATTTTTGGCATTAAAAAAGATTTTTGACTACTAATTATTCCAAAAAAGACTATCAATTCTGCAACAAAACCACTCATGCCCGGTAATGCAAGAGAAGCCATCGATAAGATACTGAACATCGTAAACATTTTTGGAATTGGAAGAGCCATTCCGCCCATTTCGTCGAGATAAACAAGACGTATTCTATCATAACTCGTTCCTGCCAAGAAAAAAAGTGCAGCGCCAATAAATCCATGAGATATTATTTGTAAAAAGGCTCCGTTGAGTCCCGTATCGGTTATAGAGCCAATTCCTATAATTATGAAACCCATATGAGATACAGAGGAATTGGCTATTCTTTTTTTTAAATTACGTTGACCAAGAGATGTTGAAGCTGCATAAATTATTTGCATTGTGCCTACTATCATCAACCAGGGAGAAAATATAGAATGAGCATGGGGTAATAATTCCATATTGATCCGAACTAATCCATATGCTCCCATTTTTAATAAGATTCCGGCTAGAAGCATACAAGTACTATAATGTGCCTCCCCATGGGTGTCTGGTAACCATGTATGTAAGGGTATAATCGGTGATTTGACAGCAAAAGCAATAAGAAATCCAATATAGAATATTATTTCCAGTGCGAGAGGATACGATTGATTAGCTAATGTTTCAAAATTGAATGTTGGGTCATTAGAACCATATAAACCGATACCCAAAACCCCTACTAATAGAAAAATGGAACCTCCCGCAGTGTACAAAATAAACTTTGTAGCTGAATACAGGCGTTTCTTTCCCCCCCACATAGATAGAAGTAGATAAACAGGAATTAATTCTAACTCCCACATGATGAAAAAAAGTAAAAGGTCTCGAGAAGAAAATGATCCTATTTGACCACTGTACATTGCTAACATCAGGAAATGGAATAGTCGGGAATCCCGAGTAACTGGCCAAGCCGCTAAAGTAGCTAAAGTTGTTATAAATCCTGTCAGTAAAATAGGTCCTATAGAAAGTCCATCTATTCCCAATCTCCAGTAAAAATCAAAAAAATTGATCCATTTATAATCTTCCGCCAGCTGGATTAATGGATCGTCCAATTGGAAATGATAACAAAATACATAGGTCATTAGAAGTAGTTCTAAGGTGGATATAGAAATGGTATACCACCTAATTAGCTTATTTCCTCTATGAGGAAGAAAGAAAATTAAAGAGCCCGCAGATATTGGCAAAACTACAATTATTGTTAACCAAGGAAAAGAATTCGTGGTAAAGACAAGATACACTTGGACCAGAAAAACCCGCGCTCGAAAATAGAATCTTTATGATTTTTTTTTCGAGTACGGGTTTTTTCAGTAAAAAAAGAAAATGTATTCAAAATGTATTCAAGTGGGTTTTACGGAACATATCAATAAGCTAGACCCATACTTCGAGTTGTTTCATGCCATAAATAAACTCGAACACTCAAGAAATCCGTTGGACAGGCAGATTCACATCTCTTACAACCAACACAATCTTCTGTTCTTGGGGCGGAAGCAATTTGTTTAGCTTTGCATCCATCCCAAGGTATCATTTCTAACACATCGGTGGGGCACGCTCGGACACATTGGGTACACCCTATGCATGTATCATAAATTTTTACTGAATGTGACATGGGATCTATGAATTTTTGAACGTTATCAAATTTCGATCTAGTAAACTTGTAAATGAATCATATATTTAAACGCCAGATGAATCAACGATTTACCAGAAATTTTCTAATCAATTTACTTCTGGATCAGCTCATGAGAAGTGGCTAAGATACTTTGATTTCTTACGTTTTCATAAATAGAATCTAGATTCTACCATATTCTACATGCTAATTCAAAGTGGTGGATATTCTAATTTTGATTATTATTCCTACTTATTCAATAAAGTCGATTGATTGATACGCGTTGATTTTCTGTTACGATAAATTGACGAAACAATAGCCAATCCAATAGCTGCTTCAGCGGCTGCAATAGCTATAACAAAAATTGAGAAAATATCTCCCTTTAACTGGCGACTATCAAAAAAATCAGAAAATGTTACAAAATTGATATTAACTGCATTCAATATAAGTTCAAGACACATAAGAGCCCTAACCATGTTTCGACTCGTGATTAATCCATAAATACCGATAGAAAATAAATAGGCACTCAAAACAAGTACATGTTCGAGCATCATTGACCAACTCCTTATCAATGTCGGTTCATTTCAATATGAACAATAATTCAACAGATTCGAGATTGACTAGAATAGAACAAGTACGGAACAAAAGAATGTATTGAAAATAGATCAAATAAAAGAATCTCCCTTTTAGACATGAACAGTATTCAAATAGAATTTTTGTGAAATAGGTGGGATAACATAGAAGAAAGTGAAATTTTGATTGTTTGCTGTTGCTAGTTATAATGATTTATTACTGACGAGCCACAGCAATTGCGCCTATCAAACCAACTAAAAGAATTATTGAAATCAGTTCAAATGGAAGAAAAAAATCTGTTGATAAATGAATTCCAATTTGTTGACTATTACTTATCAAATCTTGTTCTATAAGTTGGTTTGATCTTGTAGTCCAAATAATCCCGTACCATGACGTATCGAAAATGGTAGTAATTAGCGAAAGAAGAATACTTGTACAAACCAGTGAAGTAACCCCATCCCCAACGATCGACAGATTCAAATCCTTGTAATATTCTGAACCATTCATGAACATGACAGCAAATATGATTAAAACATTTATGGCTCCTACATAAATAAGGAGCTGGGCAGCGGCTACAAAATGAGAATTTGAAAGAATATAGAATAAGGATATACAAACAAGAACCAATCCCAACGAAAAGGCAGAATAAATTGGATTGGTAAGTAATACTACTCCCAGTCCCCCTAATATAAGACCCGATCCCAGTAAAACTATAAGAAAATCGTGTATTGGTCCAGGCAAATCCATTATATGTAAAATAGGAGATAAATTGAAATGCTTTTCATGATCTTATTGACCCGACCGGGAAAAAAAGAAAGGTTTTTTTGATTTTCATTTTATGATAGGTTCCTAATAATTACGACTCTATTGATAGATTTTTAATAAAAAAGTCGAAATTCTCATCAACCAATGAATTTCTAGTTGAATTTTTCATTATTGGCCAAACAAAGAGAAAGACCTTATCTCATTCTTTTAATTGAAACCAAAACTGAACCTTAAGAATTGGTAATTTCTCTTTATTTAATAGAATAGGGCGGTTACCTACTCAGTTTTTCTTTGAGGCGAATTCCAAATTGTTCGAATTGTATAATCATCAATTACTGATATTGGTAAACGGCCCAAAGCAATTTGATTATAATTCAACTCGTGACGGTCGTAAGTAGAAAGTTCATATTCTTCAGTCATCGATAAACAATTTGTTGGACAATACTCAACACAGTTACCACAAAATATACAAATTCCGAAATCAATACTGTAATTAAGTAATCGTTTTTTTCGAATATCAGTTTCAAATTTCCAATCAACAACAGGCAGATCTATAGGACATACACGAACACATACTTCACAAGCAATACATTTATCAAATTCGAAATGGATTCGGCCGCGGAAACGCTCCAATGTGATTAATTTTTCATAAGGATATTGAATAGTTACAGGCAAACGATTTGCGTGGGATAAGGTAATCATGAAACTTTGACCAATGTACCTTGCTGCTCGTACTGTTTGTTGACCATAATTCATGAACCCAGTTACCATAGGGAACATATCAGGAATCTATATGAATAGTTTTATCTTCGTTTCTTTCTCTTGTTTGAACTTGAACCAAGTCTATTATATTCGTTTGTTATTTACAGTGAAAAAAGTTGAAAAGAGGTTGTTAATAATAGATTACCGAGAGAAATTGGTAAAAGAAATTTCCATCCAAGATTTAAAAGTTGGTCCATTCTTAACCTAGGTAAAGTCCATCTTGTTGTGATAGAAATAAACAAGAACAAATAAGTTTTAGCTAATGTAATAAAGATACCAATTGTAGTTCCAAAAATTTCATCCACTTTATTTATTTCAAATAGCTCAGGAACAAATATGTATGGAATGGAAATATTCCAACCACCCAAGTAAAGAACCGTTACAAATAACGAAGAAAGTAATAGATTTAGATAGGAAGCAACATAAAATAAACCAAATTTCATACCCGAATATTCGGTTTGATAACCTGCTACTAATTCTTCCTCCGCTTCTGGTAAATCAAAGGGTAATCTCTCGCATTCGGCTAGGGCAGAAATTAGAAAAACGATAAATCCTATAGGCTGACGCCACAAATTCCATCCCCAAAAACCATATTTTGACTGCGCCTCAACTATATCAACTGTACTTGAACTGTTAGATAATCATAGTCGGTGATAACATCACTGTTCCCACCGCTATTCCAGAACCGTACATGAGGTTTTCGCCTCATACGGCTCCTCGTGGGTCAAAAAGAAATCTAAGGACCAGATCAGTATTATTTACTATTTAGCTTGCTATGGTTGTAGAATAGAAAGAGTCAAAATCTATTTGAGGGTCCAAAATTATACCAATGGAATTCCGTCTGCTATACTCTAAAATAATAATAAATAAAGGCGCTTCCGAATTGATCTCACCCGTTAATAATTTGACTTTGTTGAGTAATAACTTAATCTTTAAATAAAAAACTCCTTGCAGAAATATCAATAAATAGTTTATTTCAACCCATCATTTTCGATTACGAAAAGGAATTAGACGCTCCATTAGCTAATGAATCATGAGACAAATTATATCTCTCTAAATCTATGCTAAATATATGAAAAAGACGGAATAAAAAAGATTTCTTTTTCTCTTGTTTGTTTTTCGTTCCTATTCTTCTTTCTTATAAAACCGATATAAGAGAAGGGGGCTAAAACTAAAATAAAAAATAAAGGATTATTTCGTTCCTGATAGTCATTGCTTTAATGGGTGGATAGGAGCATACTCTGGATCGGAATCGCGGGAAGTACTGCCTTATCATTTCTACCAATTTAAAGCCCCAATTAGTATTCTTGTTATGTTATGCAGAAATATCTTTTTAGAAAATTTCCATAATCTCCATTACCAATCCTTTGTGCATTTTTGTGTTCCTAATCATCCACTCATTTTTTTGTTCAATCGCCCGTTTCGTTTGATAATACATGTATGGTAGGTAATTCATACAAAGGATAGTGAAAAGGCCATACGGTTGATCTTTTGATTTTGAGCCCGCTTCAAGTTGGGTTGTCTAAAAAACCAGTCTTGGGGTAAAGGACCTCTTCCGCTTATGTTTATTTCCACTTAACTCTTGTCTTGTACATAGGAAATGAGACTCTATTTTTTTTACTGCAAATTGATAAGCTGCTTTCTTTCACTCATATATAACTATCTAATTTACTTTATCAACCAAAAGGATAATAAATAATATCTATTCAATTCGTTCAACTTGTTTTCTAGAGCGAAAGAAAAGAATGAATAGGGAAAAGAAAGAAAAGTTTGTATTTCAACGAATCGCACGTAGAGATATTGATAAAACACATAAAGTTAATGGTATTTCATAACTAATCGATTGAGCAGCAGCTCGTAAACCACCTAAAAAGGAATATTTATTATTTGATCCGTATCCTGACATAAGAAGGCCAACAGGGGCAATACTTGAAATGGCAATCCATAAAAAAATACCGATATTGAGATCAGCTAAAACAAGTTGATAGCTAAAAGGAATTACTAAAAAACTTAGTAAAATTGATATGACTGCTATAGATGGTCCAATACTGAATAAACGGGTATTTCCTCTAGCTGGAAAAAGATTCTCTTTGAAAAGCAGTTTTGTCCCATCTGCTAAAGCTTGAAGAATTCCCAAAGGACCGGCGTATTCAGGCCCAATACGTTGTTGTATTCCTGCGGATATCTTTCTTTCTAACCATACAATTACCAGTACGCCTATTGTGATCCCCAATACAAGAGTCAAAATAGGGACAAAGATCCATACGATTCCATAGACCTCTTTGAAAAATTCCAATCTGGAAAAAGAATGAATATCTTGTACTTCTATTTCTGTTGTATAAACTCTCATTTCAACGATCAACTTCTCCCATAATGATATCTATGCTACCTAGTATCGTCATAATATCAGCCAATTTCATTCCTTTAACTAACTGAGGAAGAATTTGCAAATTGATAAAACCCGGCGGGCGAATTTTCCATCTCCAAGGAAAACAACTTTTGTCCCCTATTAGAAAAATTCCCAATTCTCCCTTTGGGGCTTCAACTCTCACATAAAGTTCTTGCTTCGGCAATTCAAATGTGGGAGAAGGTTTTTTACTAATGAATCGATATTCAAAATCATTCCATTCTGGATCCCTTTCTCTATCAAAGCATCGGATTTCTAAATTCTCATAGGGACCCCCTGGAATTCCTTCCAGGGCCTGTTGAATTATTTTTATGGATTCCGTCATTTCACTGATTCGGACTAAATAACGAGCTAATGAGTCTCCTTCTTTTTGCCACTGGATTTCCCAATCAAATTCGTCGTAACACTCATAATGATCAACTTTACGAAGATCCCATTGTATTCCAGATGCTCGTAGCATCGGTCCGGATAAACCCCAATTTATTGCTTCTTCTCCACTAATAATGCCTACTCCTTCAACTCGTTCTAAAAAAATGGGATTTCGCGTAATAAGCTTTTGATATTCAACAACTCCTGTTAAAAAATAATCGCAGAAATCCAAACATTTATCTATCCAGCCATAAGGCAGATCGGCTGCTATTCCTCCGATACGAAAATAATTATGCATCATTCTCATCCCGGTCGCAGCTTCGAATAGATCATATACTAATTCTCTTTCTCGGAAAATATAGAAAAAAGGGGTCTGTGCGCCAATATCCGCCATAAAAGGTCCAAGCCATAACAGATGAGAAGCTAGACGACTTAACTCCAACATAATGACTCTGATATAGCTCGCTCTTTTAGGCACTTGAATATTTCCCAATTGTTCTGGTCCATTTACGGTTATTGCTTCTGTGAACATAGTAGCTAAATAATCCCAACGTGTTACATAAGGTAAAAATTGTATAATTGTTCGGTTTTCCGCAATTTTTTCCATTCCTCTGTGTAAATAACCTAATATTGGTTCGCAGTCAACAACATTTTCACCGTCTAGGGTAACGATGAGACGAAGAACACCGTGCATTGATGGGTGGTGAGGTCCCATATTGACTATCATAAAGTCTGTTTCTGTAGCTGGTCTATTCATAAGTTTTTCCTCGATTCATTCTTACATGAATTGCTGAAAACGAAAAGAAGTTTATCAAAATTCTCAAGATCCAATAAATGAAAAAACTAAGTCAAAATTTTCAAATTAATGATTTTTTGACTCCCGAATATCCAACTCACTAATTAATTCTTTATAGCGTACTCGATTTTTCTTTGATAAGTAAGACAGCAGCCGTTGACGTTTTCCCAGAATTTTTCGTAGACCTCTCTGAGATGAATAGTCTTTTCTGTGCAATTCAAAATGGGAAGTAAGTCTTCGTATCTTATTGGTGAAACAGATTATTTGAAATTCAACAGACCCCCGCTTTTCTTCTTTTTTTTCTTGAAAAATAACTGAGATGAATGAATTTTTTACCATAAAACTAAATCTTATCCCCTTTTATAATTTAAAATTTTTTGATGTGAATTTTATTGATTAGTAATAATAATATTAGTCATTTTGATATACAGAAGGACCTTAAGTTCATTATAAACTTCCTACTTTTTTTATAAAAAAAATGAATGAACAAAATCTTCTTATCTTTTTTTTGTATTCCTATACAAATAAAATAAGAAGATTTTATTCATTCATTTATAGATCTAATTGAGAATATGTATGTCATTAAATTAGTATCCTCTTTCAAGATGGAATGTAAGACAATCCTCGCGTCTATCTATTTGTTTTCATATAGCCGACATATTACCTAATAATATATGTATATATGGCAAAATTAATGTAAATGGACTTGTAACTACCAAATTGTCAACCGTGGTGGATACATATGTATCCTGAGGATACTGAAACGACTGCCATTATTAGTATTAAACCAATATCGATTCATACAAGCTAAATCTTCTAGTCGATAATTGGGCCAAAGAAAGAACTTCATTTTAATTAGTTTCTTTTTCTCGATACCGAGATATTTGCCTCTATTTAAAACTTGACCACAGTTTTTTACCTGATTGCAAAATACTGGATTTCTATGTAGATCATTTATCTCGCTTTTTTTTAAAAAATATAGAATTCGCAATTCTCTACGGCCTTTAGGGGATAAAATAGTTTCAGGAACAAAGAAATCATAATGATTTTTGTCTCTATTTTTAGTCATTTTTTGATGTCTTAAAATGGATTCATCAATTTGATTCTTATCAACATATTCTAGATATTGTGGATTCCTTTGGTATTTATTCTTATGAACCAAAAAAATACCTATGGTTTGATATAGAATCAATTGTCCATCGTTTTTTATAGACAGATAAGCCGGTTCGAGAATCAATACCCCGCCTGTACTTAATTCTTTAAGAGTGCGCCTATTTATAGTCCAAATATCCACAGTCAGTGCTCCCCGTTTAAGATAGGATATAGCAACGTTCTTTGGATTTCTCAATCTAATCAGGAAACAATAGACTTTAATATTATCGATCATTTTTTTATTTACCCTTTCCCTCCTAAATTGAAAATGCAAATACCCTTGTAGGAAGTAATAAAGCTCCATGACTTCGGGGCTCGTGTCGGGCTTTTTTTTTCTACGTTTTTTTTTGTCTGATCTACCTCCATTTTCATCTGATAGAGGATCCCCTTCCCCTTGGTCTAGAAGATCTTTTTCTTCTTGATTTCCATTCTCGAATCTAAGAATTCTTTTTTCATTTGATTCTATCAAAGGGTTCCTTTCAGTAATGTTTTGATTAATGCTTTCATTTCCATTAAAGTTGGAAAGAAGTAATTTTATTGGTATGATCCCCGGTTTAATCTTATATGCATTATATAGTGGCACAAATTCTGGGAAGAACCAAAGTTCTAGTTCTGGATTCAATATAAGACGATTTACTATTTCTTCATTCATTCCCATCCAATCAAAGAAGGGTCTTTTTTTTTTGAATCGGTTGATTTTTTGATTTTTAGAAATTGATAAATAAAAAGGACCTCTCTTAATTTTTTGATTCTTGGTGCCGGTATTGAGCCAGTAATAAAGCTCGACCTTATTATTTCTAAGGCAAAAATCAATCTTACAAAATTTTCTATCTGGAAATTTCTCCTCAGCCATAATATCATTTTCTCCTAGATAATTAGAAATAGGTAGCCCACCTGACATATCAAAAAATTTGCGTCTATCTATCTTGTAATTATCAAAAATCTCTTCTTTACTATTTATTTGTAATGGTGATCTATAAATATATGAGTCTTTCTTCTCTTCATAATTAATAGATTTATATGAGAAAAAATCATGTCTATGATGTTTTTTAAAATTAGATGATTTTTGATATTCTTGATTCAGTAATGAATCAGGTTCGAAATCATTTTGTTTTTCATCATGAATGAATCTTTCTTTTTCATATGAGTCCCATTTGTTAAAATCGTTTTTTTGAGTCATACAGTGTTGATTGACTTTATTTCGCCATTTTTCTGGTACTAATTTAAGCCAGCTAATCTGAGATAAATCATATTGATAATGCCCCCTTAACCAGTTTTTCCATTGATTCCTTTCAGAATGCCAAAAGTCTTTATGTCTCAATCCAGAATGAAATATTCCCTCTTTCCGAAAAAAATCCTTTATTTCATTTTTAAGAAAAAGAGATGTTTCATGATATTGAAGGATAGGCTTGAATTTATAGAAGTTAATAACTCGAGTTTGCGATATTTTGTAAAATACATATGCTTGCGAGAAGGAGTTAGAAAAAGTGGTTGAATTCGTATTTTGAATATTATCAAGGGAATTTTTTTTAGTTAAAATAAAGTGAATTTTTTTTTGATTTCTTTTCTTAATTCTTTTTTCAGTTTCTTTCTTATTGGAAATGGATTTTTCGATAATTTTTTTTCTTGATTCAATAAAAAGTTGTGCATTGGTTCTTGCAATATTAATGATACATAGAAAAAAATCTATGTATATTTTTTCCATGAAAAATTTGATAAAAAAAGAAAATTTACGGATTAATCGAGTATTTCTTCTTTTTAATATTTGAGAAAATCTTTTTAATGATTCTAATTTTTTATTAGAATGAATATTTTTTTCTTGAGTTAGAAATCCATTTTTCTTCTCATTTAGAATTCTTTCTAGTTTATTGTTGATTGTGCTTGTTCTCTCAGTCAGATCTTTCATTTTTTTTTCTGTCGGTGAAAAATTTGTGCATTCTGTATATCGAATTTGAATAGGTGATTCACGAATCATCTGATTATTCATTATAGAATCGCCGGTTTTAGTTTCACCCAATTCGTAGTTTTTGATGCTCCATTTTTTGATTATTTCTTTTGATACCTTTCGAAGAAATTTTGCTCGTTCTTTAAAAACATTAAAAACTATAAAAGACTTGTTTTTTAATAATTTTTTCACTTTTTTTTTCAGTTCTTTAAAAATAGGTCCAAAAAACGAGGGCCCTTTTCGTTTTCGAGGGATACCGAAAGGACGGTCAGTTTCCAGTCCAGCAACTGTTAAAAAACAAAAATCATTTTTTTGCGCTTTCTGTGTTTTCGAGGGTTTTAACTTAGATCGGTGCCAAGGTTTCAGGTAAAAAGGAAATAAGATTTTTATCTGCATACCGTCTGTTAACCAGTTTTTTGGAAATTCTTTCTCGGATAATTCAACACCATTATAAGTGCATTTAATATGTATTTCTCGATTCCAATCCTTGAAGTCTTCGGACCATTCGGGAACTTGAAATAATAAAATACGCGCAATATTCTTAGCTATTATTAATGAAGGTAATCGAATATATTTTCGAAAAATTGATTGGCCTACTAAGAAAAAACCTCTTACTGCTTGAGCATATGAAATGTTATCCCAAGTTTCTGCTATTTCTAGTCGTAGTCTTTCTGCGTCTTGGTATTTTTCAACTTTTTTTCTTTCTTTTGTATAATCAGAGATTTGTAATTCTTTGCTTTTTTTACCCATCAAATTTTGAAAAATTTCTTTCATCCGTCCGAAAATATCAAAAGACAAAAGGCGAATATCAGAAGCCAAAAGGCGTCTGTCTAGTATGGCCAAAAGATAAAAAAGGGGTCTGCCCATTTTGCCAAACAAAGCCAAAAGGCGTCTGTCTATTCTGTCCACAAAAAGAGGGGAATGTGGCTTTGGTTGATAGAGTTGGTAAATAACCATTTTACGCCTTTGGGCA